GGTATAGTAATGCTATGAATGACCCAGTATCGAATACTGGTAATAATATCAGCAAAAGAACGTTCTCCTGTGCTTCCAGACATGCCGAGCTCCACGTATTCTTGTACAGTCAAAAAGGGGATCGATTCCGTAAAAGATGAGATCAGTAAATGGGAATTCACTGAAATTGAATCTTTGTGAGATCGTCAATAGGGTACCAAGGGTGTCTTTAGAGTATACCGAATCAGTATAGCTATCCTTCTTCTGACACAGCAACGCAATTTCACAATTAGTATCTAAATGGAGTGCTAGAGACTTTCTTTTTTCTTTTATTGTTGCCTGTCGATGTAGTATTCTATACTATTCAATAAAAAAATTTTCAAATTCCTGTAGTAGTATAAGGGTTCTCTCCATTATCGGCTTCGGATTAGAAACTGAAGATCAGATAAAATGTGAATACAACGGGTTGCTTTCAAATAATTCGCGAGTGGGATTATCATATTCCATTCCCCTACACCTACAATTCAATTAGATCCAAAATATAAAAATATTCTTTCTTTTTGTGTTTGTAGAAGATGTTTTTTGTTGGAACCCCCCCCCCTTTTTTTTTTCATTTTTAAGGAATTGGTTAGTTGTCCAGTAAGAAGTAAGACTAGCCGATAGTCTTCGACGAAAGAAAGAGAACAAAGAAGAAAATAATCAATATTCGCGATGCACGCATTGTTGTATTAGAACCAAAAGGCCGTTCTTGATCGAATTATAATTATAAAAGGGCGGGGGGCTCTCTAATTTAAGATATGTAAAGAAAAAATGTATAAGTTTCGCACGATTAGATCATGCGAAACTCTTTTTCTTCTCATTAGAGATATTATGAGAATGAACCTACTACTGAATCTAATGAGGTCAAATCAAATTAAAGTAAAAAAGAAAAGGGAAAGTAATAAAGTAAAAGTAAAAAAAAGGGAGATTCTAGTATAATATAAGGTCATTCTTTGTTCGAAAATACACAATGTATTCGATACAATAATAAAAAAAAAGATCAAAATAAAAATAGAAATGATTTTCCAATTTTAAAGCGATTCAATTTCATTTTTTGAATGAAGTTACACAACAGAGTTTTTTATTATTTCTAATTTTGATTATTAATTATATAATATTAGTATAAGAATATTAGTTTTTAAGATGAATCTGTTGATTGGGAATTAGGGGATGCTCAGATATCACAGATGATGAATTGATTTCTTACCTATGTCACTCCCATTTTTTTTTATTACTGTTTAGAAGGATTGATGAATCAAAAACTTTCAATTGAAAGAATAAGTGAAATTGGTCTTTTTGCTTATTCTTGTTTGTATCTTTCAAAAATTTGAATTTAGGGAAGTGCTTTCTAAACATATGTATAAAAAGACCATATTTCATTTAGCCTCTTTATGCTTACTATAACTAGTTATTTCGGTTTTCTACTAGCGGTTTTAACTATAACCTCAGCTCTATTTATCGGGTTGAACAAGATACGACTTATTTGAAATTAATTGAACAAACGATTCATAAAAAAACGAAATCTTTCTGTGTTATTCCATATATTCTATAGTTTCTTAAGTTTCTTACCGTGTCAATTTCCAATTTTTGGTCATTGAGATTCATGGGCAATATGAATTAATAGTTAAGAATAGATATTACCTCTCCTTTTCCTCTTTCAAACAAATTGAAATGATTGAAGTTTTTCTATTTGGAATTGTCTTAGGTCTAATTCCTATTACTTTGGCTGGATTATTTGTAACCGCATATTTACAATACAGACGCGGCGATCAGTTGGACCTTTAATTAATTAATAGCTCTTTTTTTGATTGACCCCTACTTGCTTTATTAATTTTAATACATAGGGCAGGGATCAAATTGAAATTGCTGTTCAATTATTTCATTTCAGTGTAATTTTCGACCTAAGAATAACAAGAATGGGATCACGCTCTGTAGGATTTGAACCTACGACATCGGGTTTTGGAGACCCGCGTTCTACCGAACTGAACTAAGAGCGCTTTATTATCACACTAAATATTTTGTAAGTAACCCTAATATATTATATTTTTGCATGCGTATCCTATTCTATAGTAGAATAGAGTCAAATGAAAGATTGATCATGTTATGGATGCCCAATTTAATCGATTTCAATTGGTCCCTCGTTACGATTCCTGCTCATAAGATAAGTAATAGAATAGGTAGGGATGACAGGATTTGAACCCGTGACATTTTGTACCCAAAACAAACGCGCTACCAAGCTGCGCTACATCCCTTTCAATTGGGTTACAGTGTCATTGTAGAGAATACCCGTATTGTTTTCCACATCTTTATTTACTCCATTTCTATACAAAAATTATCTTGTCATTTCTTCTTTTTGATCTCATATCATAGAACATATAATTAATTATTAATTAATTATAATAAACTACTTATATGCGTTACGTATAATGAAACCCGCTGTAAAAAAAATGAATATTTTTGGGAAACGCTGGTACAGAAAAGGGCACGTTTTTTTTAAGAAAAGGAATATTCTACTGAATCGTTGTACATTTCAATTTGAATTAGGGATTCCGCGGACAAATACAAGCGATCATTAACTCCATATATGTCTGATCATATATGTATTACAAATTCCAATAAAGAAGGAGGATTTCAAATAAAATGCGAGATCTAAAAACATATCTCTCCGTGGCGCCGGTAGTAAGTACTATATGGTTCGGGTTTTTAGCAGGTCTATTGATAGAGATCAATCGTTTATTTCCGGATGCGCTGATATTCCCCTTTTTTTCATTCTAGTTAGTAACATGGGAAGTGGTGAAGAAGATTAGGGATTTAATAAAATCTCTGTGACTAATCCCTCCCCTTCCCATCTTTTAATTTTAGAATTTTTAAAATTTGAATAAGTTCGAAAAGAGAAAGAATAAAAGTGGATTCAAATTCAGTGAAACTCGGAACTCGGGCCTCAGGCCCGAGGCTCGAATTAAAATAAAATTTTTCATTTAAATTATTTAAATGAAAATAATTAAAAAGAGAATGAGAACGGAAATGGAAATTGATGGATAGGTCAACAATATCATACAAAATACTTAAATGAAAGACGAAACGCTATATTGGGATTAGAAATGTAGTTAGAAATCATTGTATTACTTATTATTACTATCTTGATTGCAACGAAATTTTTCATAATTTTATTTCGAGTTAGCAACTTCTATTTTTTTTTTCGTTCCTTTTTTCTCTTTGGATCGCAAAATAGAATAGTTGAGTGAATCAAAAATACAAAGGGGGTTCATGGCCAAGGGGAAAGATGTTCGAGTAACAGTTATTTTGGAATGTACCAATTGTGCTGTTCGAAATGATGCTAATAAGGAATCAAAGAGGGTTGGTATTTCCAGATATATTACTCAAAAGAATCGACACAATACGCCTAGTCGATTGGAATTGAGAAAATTCTGTCCCTTTTGTTACAAATATACAATTCATGGGGAGATAAAGAAATAGATGGAACCGATTACACATATGTATTGTATGTCATCCTTCCAAGGAAGATGAAAAATGTCATATACCATATATTATATATAACATATATTTAAAGATAAACAAACCAAAAAGAAATCCCCGATAAAATTAGGATTTTCGGGATAAGGAATAAACAAATCATGGATAAATCCAAGCGACTCTATTTTAAATCCAAGCGATCTTTTCGTAGGCGTTTGCCCCCGGTTGGGTCGGGGGATCGAATTGATTATAGAAACATGAGTTTAATTAGTCGATTTATTAGTGAACAAGGAAAGATATTATCTAGACGGGTGAATAGATTAAACTTAAAACAACAACGATTAATTACTATTGCTATCAAGCAAGCTCGTATTTTATCTTTGTTACCCTTTCTTAATAATGAGAAACAATTTGAAAGAGGTGAGTCGGCTGCTAGAACTGCGGGTCTTAGAATCAAAAAGGGGGATAGGCTTACTCTTCACTTGAATCAAAATTCCAATACGAACTCAAAGGCGGATTGATGTTTTGTTCGAAAAATTCGCGAATTAAGATGTGAGTGTCGTGTCATAAGAAAAAAAGTATCGGGGAAAAAGAATAAATCTTTTTTTATTGAACGTCTTGTTTGTTCATTTTGACGACTTTATCATATTATTTGATTATATTTTATCATACTAATTTCTATTCTACCTTCCCGGAGTTAATTTTACAGCGCACTCCATTAAAATTTAAAACATTCCTATGGAGTCCTTCCAATCTACTTATTTTATAATCTCAGTGGAAATCATAGAAAGACAATTTCTATTTAATATAGCTATTTGCGCAAGTATTTTACGATTAAGAAGCAATTGCTTCTTGTACAGATTGTGTATGATAATATTATAACTATAGTATACTAAATTCCCTCGAATTGCTGCATTTATCCGAGTGATCCACAAACGGCGAAAATATCTCTTTTGCCTACCTCTATCCCGATAAGCCGAAAACAAAGCTCTTATTTTCTGTTGAGTAATAGTTCGAGTAAGTCTTGAATGAGCCCCTCGAAAGCTTGATGCAAATAAACGAATTTTTGTTCTACGTCTCCGAGCTATACATCCTCGTTTAATTCTGGTCATTGAATAAATGAAACTTTGATAAATAACTAATTGATTTCTTTTCTTTCAGTTATTCCCTTCCCCTTTACTAGTTTGTTAATAACAAAACGGATCCTTCCAATGTATAAAATAAAAACTCCAACGGCTTTTGCTACTATAACCTTCCCGCCCACGATTTTTTCTTTTTTTTTTATAGGCATTTTACCTCGAAATAAGAAATAATATTGATACTAGATATTAAAAAAAGCATATTAATATTAAATAAAAACAAAAAGTAGTAAATATAAAATAGAAATGAATAAAAAAAAAAATAGTGGGTTCCATCGTTTCTATGGTTACTTCTTAAACGGCGAGATCCCTTCTATACACCGGAGCCCCTTCTTTTCTTTCATTTAATCAATGCTATTGTTAACTTGTACAGTTCACACTTTTTGGCTCTACCCATGAATTATTCAGTAATCCGTCTTTCACAACGAGATCCACTTATACAGTAACGGTATTTAATTATGAAGATTAACTGTGTAGCTGACCCTCTTAGTCCGTTGTTGAAAGAGTAAGGGCGTAATCTTTCTTGCCTTTAAATGGGATTCCCCCCGCTTAATGGATAAACATTTGCTACCAATGGGAAATTCTTTCTCATCTTAAATTGAAAATGGAGACAATTGGATTTACACCACTAGAAACCATAAATTTTGATACACAATAGAAGGGTATGATAGATACTTTTTAGATAGTGAATGGGGTTCTTCCGTTTTATTTTATCTTATTTACTGTTACTGATCACTGATACTGGAAAAATGGGTTCTTTTCTTTTGCCCCAGTCCATGCTCTGAACGAGTCACACATACACCCTAGTACATGTTCCTCGTCGCTGAGGGCATCCCCCAAGGGCGGGGGATTTCGTAACATTTCTGATTGGCTTTCTCGTCTTTCTAATAAGTTGTTTAATAGTTGGCATGTTGACTCGTATACATAATGAGCTGGTTTAGATCGATCCTAACCGGCCGATTAGGAATTACTTCTATAGTAATAAATTAATTAATAGAATACTCTATCAAACCCAGTAAGAAGATAAAATTTCAAATGGCGTATTTGTATTTGCGCGAAATCCCTGTTATTTTTTATTCTACCCCTACATGATCAACAATTCCATGAGCTTGGGCTTCTGTTGCTGACATAAAAACATCTCTTTCCATGTCTTCGGATACAACCCATAGAGGTGTGCCTGTTCTTTGTACATAAACCCTTGTAATGGTTTCGCGCAGCTTCATCATTTCTTCCGCTTCCAGGATAAATTCTCCTGCGGGTGCCTCATAAAAAGAACTAGCAGGTTGATGGATCATTACCCTGATTATATAACCTAATAAATGGTTCTTCTATCTCGAAGAGAAATCAAAGAGAATAAATTAAATAACGAGTAATGATATGAAAACCAAAAGATAGAATTGAACAACCAACCGTACAGGCATCTCTTGCGCATTGCATACGGCTATACAATGGAATTTACTTTATAACCTCCATTCCATTGAAGAAGTATAAAATCAAATTCAAATATTCAAATATAGGGCCTATCAGACCCCGATCGGTAAATAATCCAATAACCATCCTTCATTTTATTTTGGAGTAGTTAAAACATACTATGATGGTTCCGTTGCTTTATATATTTATTTAGTCTGTTATTAAGCAATCCCAAAGTTTCTTTTTTTTGTATTCTTTCCTAAGATAAATATTGTTATTATCCCTCTGGTGTGAAAACAAAAAAGTTTGTGACGCTGCAATAGGCTTCCGATAAATCAGATAAAATCGGAAATGCCCTTTATCTCATACTATTCGTTCGATATATAATCTAATGATTGATTTTTGAAAAAAAAAAACAAAAATAAAAAAAAAAAAGGGTTTCTCATATCGAATTCAAAATGCCATGCTATTATTACTTAATAGTCATATTTCATATGGCGAAGGCATAGTCTTCTTTTTTCTCTCAAATACAAAACTCATTGGCGCCGAGCATGAGGGAATGCTAGACGTTTGGTAATTTCTCCTCCGACCAGAAGAAAAGATCCTATTGAAGCGGCCAATCCCATGCATATTGTCTGTACATCTGGTTGTACAAATTGCATAGTATCATAAATAGCTACTCCGGGTATTACCCACCCCCCGGGAGAGTTTATAAACAAATACAGATCTTTGCTATCATCCTCTAGACTGAGATATACCATAAGACCAATAATTTGATTCGAGAGATCGCTATCAACCTCTTGGCCTAAAAAAAGTAATCTTGCTCGATAAAGTCGGTTGATTAGGATATAATTGTATCCTTAGGAACCGTACGCGCACCTTTTGATGCATACGGTTTACCAAAAATCGCGCAAAAAAAAAGAATCAATGTGTAGATTGCAGCCCTCATTCTTTTTTATTTTCATAGGGGGCTCTTTCTAACTTCTAACAAAGGGCTTTTTTTCTTCCATTTTTCAAGAAGGATTTGTTTTGGCCTGTTTACTTTACCTATATATATAAATAAAATATATATATAAATAATTTACTAAACTTATCGAATGAACTTCTCATTGATGTATTGTTTCATCGAGATCGAATCCAAATAACGATGCCATTTTCTTGTTCCTGAATGGGCTTTTTCAATTTTTTTAGGTTTATGCTCTACTCCGAGTAAAGATAGGCCCGATTTTTATTTGCACATATAGGGCAAATGTCCCAATACCACGTCTTTTTGCTATGGCTTTTTTTATTTTTCAATTTCATTTATTTCATGTCTTCCACTAAATATTCAATGTATTCATTATATTACTCGATTGATTAAACAGTTTGAGATCGCTCCTGTTTATAAATAGAATATTATAAAAGTAGTAATCTTAGATATATTACCAATTGGGTTTTTTCTAAACGGAGCCTGGATACTTCATTTTTTTGGTCCAGTCGAGCCAACCATAAATTATTCTAATTGATAATATTAATCTGATACCCCTACAAAAAATAAATAGGATTAAATTGTATTTCACGCTCCAAACTTTTGATAATTCAATCAATCTTTTTTGGGCGAAAGAGGGGATATCTCGATCAGGGGAGAGAATGGGGAAATTCCATGTGACCCAATATATCTGACAAGTCGCACTATATGTCAACCCACGATGCATCTTCCTCTCCAGGACTTCGAAAAGGTACTTTTGGAACACCAATAGGCATAAAATGAAAGAAAAAAATTAAGTACTATATCTTACTTTGATGTGGAAGCGTAACAACGGGTTTATTGTCTTAATAAGATTAGCCTTTATCATAGTTTATCCATAAATTGAATAAGTTCATAACAATAACATAAAAAAAGAAAACCGAATGATTATGACTAAAGGAAAATTTTTACGAAACGAATGGGTCTTTGGAATGATATGAACAAATGGGTATGTCTTCACTCAGAGAAAATTAAAGTGGGATCAATCCCCTCTACCATTGCGTATTGGTACTTATCGGGTATAGAATAGATCTGCTTATTTTTGTTCCTACAAATGGAATTCGTCTATTATTACTATCTATTATTATTACTAAAAGAATAGAACAAATATTAATTCTTTCCTCGAGAAAATCTACCGAAAGAGTGGGTCCGGAGCATAGTTTTTTTACTTTTTACAATGCAATAAAGTTACATAGTGTCTATTATTCGTTGATTAAAGGGGTATTTCCATGGGTTTGCCTTGGTATCGTGTTCATACCGTCGTATTGAATGATCCGGGTCGTTTGATTTCTGTTCATATAATGCATACAGCTCTAGTTGCTGGTTGGGCCGGTTCGATGGCTCTATACGAACTAGCGGTTTTTGATCCCTCTGACCCCGTTCTTGATCCAATGTGGAGACAGGGTATGTTTGTTATACCCTTCATGACTCGTTTAGGAATAACCAATTCATGGGGCGGTTGGAGTATCACAGGAGGTACTATAACGAATCCGGGTATTTGGAGTTACGAAGGTGTGGCCGGGGCACATATTGTGTTTTCCGGCTTATGCTTTTTGGCAGCTATTTGGCATTGGGTGTACTGGGATCTAGAAATATTTTCTGATGAACGTACAGGAAAACCTTCTTTAGATTTACCTAAGATTTTTGGAATTCATTTATTTCTTTCAGGGTTGGCTTGTTTTGGGTTTGGCGCATTTCATGTAACGGGGTTGTATGGTCCTGGAATATGGGTGTCCGATCCTTATGGACTAACCGGAAGGGTACAATCTGTAAATCCAGCGTGGGGTGTGGAAGGTTTTGATCCTTTTGTTCCGGGAGGAATAGCCTCTCATCATATTGCAGCAGGGACATTGGGCATATTAGCCGGCCTATTCCATCTTAGTGTCCGTCCGCCCCAACGTCTATACAAAGGATTACGCATGGGAAATATTGAAACCGTCCTTTCCAGCAGTATCGCTGCTGTCTTTTTTGCCGCTTTTGTTGTTGCTGGAACTATGTGGTATGGTTCAGCAACTACCCCGATTGAATTATTTGGTCCCACTCGTTATCAATGGGATCAGGGATACTTCCAGCAAGAAATATATCGAAGAGTTAGCGCTGGGATAGCCGAAAATCAAAGTTTATCAGAGGCTTGGTCTAAAATTCCTGAAAAATTGGCTTTTTATGATTACATCGGTAATAATCCGGCAAAGGGGGGATTATTCAGAGCGGGCTCAATGGACAACGGGGATGGAATAGCTGTTGGGTGGTTAGGACACCCTATCTTTAGAGATAAGGAAGGGCGTGAACTTTTTGTACGTCGTATGCCCACTTTTTTTGAAACATTTCCGGTTGTTTTGGTAGACGGAGACGGTATTGTTAGAGCCGATGTTCCGTTTCGAAGGGCAGAGTCGAAGTATAGTGTCGAACAAGTAGGTGTAACTGTGGAGTTCTATGGTGGCGAACTGAATGGAGTCAGTTATAGTGATCCTGCTACTGTGAAAAAATATGCTCGACGCGCTCAATTGGGCGAAATTTTTGAATTAGATCGTGCTACTTTGAAATCCGATGGTGTTTTTCGTAGCAGTCCAAGGGGTTGGTTTACTTTTGGCCATGCTTCATTTGCTCTGCTCTTCTTCTTCGGACATATTTGGCATGGCGCTAGAACCTTGTTCCGAGATGTTTTTGCCGGTATTGACCCAGATTTGGATGCTCAAGTAGAATTTGGAACATTCCAAAAACTTGGGGATCCTACTACAAGACGACAAGTAGTCTGATACAAGATTGATTTCTTACTTTTATTTTTGTGATTTAATAACATAGACAGGGAGCCGGATAAATCTTGATTTGAATCGCTGCCTTTGCCCTTTCCTTGACTCTTTCTCTTTAGTTATCCGGGAGACGACCCAAAATAAACAGGCATGGAAGCTATAATTGTAAACCACAATCGAATCTATGGAAGCATTGGTTTATACATTCCTCTTAGTCTCGACTCTGGGAATAATATTTTTCGCCATCTTTTTTCGGGAACCACCTAAAGTTCCAACTAAAAAGATGAAATGATTTTTTATTATCTCGATTGAAGTAATGAGCCTCCCAATATTGGGAGGCTCATTACTTCAACTAGTCTCCGTGTTCCTCGAATGGATCTCTTAGTTGTTGAGAGGGTTGCCCAAAAGCAGTATATAAGGCGTACCCAGTAAAACTTACAAGTAAACCAGATATAGAGATGGCAACTAAGGTTGCTGTTTCCATTATTATATAATTTTAAGACCACAATGGATCTATGCTAAGATCATTTATTTACAATATAATGGTATACAAAGTCAACGGCTCTCACTGAATACAAAATAGGATTTATGGCTACACAAACCGTTGAGAATAGTTCTAGATCTGGTCCAAGACGAACCATTGTAGGGGATTTATTGAAACCACTGAATTCGGAATATGGTAAAGTAGCTCCAGGTTGGGGAACTACTCCTTTGATGGGTATTGCAATGGCTCTATTTGCGATATTCCTATCTATTATTTTGGAGATTTATAATTCTTCCATTTTACTGGATGGAATTTCAATGAATTAGATTCACAAGAACTACTAAATCGCTTTTCACTACAAAGTGAATCATTTAGGTCGTTTTTAGCCCATTCTATTTTTGGGTAGTTCGACCGTGGAATTTCTTTGTTTCTGTATTTCCGGAATATGAGTGTGTGACTTGTTATAATTGATCCTATGGATACTACAGAGAGTGGTTCTGTCATCTTGATACAGATGGTTTTACCTCGTCGGATATTCATTCTAGTATCCGGAACGCGCGGAATATAGGAAATAGATTACAAACTATTCTAACTATGATTCATATTTTATATTAAGACCTCGCGGGCCGGACTCCAAAAAAAAGAGTTAACCCCCAAATAGTTAAAAAAGGGGGTTAGAAGTGATAAATCGACAGATTTTTATTCTTTTTCCCGTTTATGCTTATTTTAATTAAGGGACAAACCTTTCTTTAAATTTTTATTCAGTATATCTATTCATTGAATAAGTGATGATCCAACGATTCTTACTCAGGGAATTTTTGGACTTAGTTTGAAGGTTTTCTTGAATCATCGTGGTTGTAGTATGAATCTGAGGTTTTAATCGATTCATAGGGTCTTAACAAGAGAATTCCTATCAATAATAAAGAAAACAGAAGTAAAACCGCGTTACACACAAATAAGAATAACAAATAAAAGAAAAAAAAATAGGTAAATAGAGGATTCAAGAGGCCTGTAACAATCAACATAAAGACGAATGAGCCAACTTGATATTTTTTAGCATTATAATCACAAAGAAGAGCTTTCAGATTTTTATTCTTTCGTATCTTTAGAGAAAAAGAAAGAGTGAATCATAGGAGGAAAGATAAATAAGTTTCAAACTTTTTATTACACATATCCATTCTAGCCAGTATTTGGGTGGTTTTTGTTTGAGCCGTACGAAATGAAATTCTCATATACGGTTCTCAGAGGGGGAGTTCCCTGGATTTACCTATCTCAATAAAGTATATGATTGGTTCGAAGAACGTCTTGAGATTCAGGCGATTGCAGATGATATAACTAGTAAATATGTCCCTCCCCATGTGAACATATTTTATTGTTTAGGCGGAATTACACTTACTTGTTTTTTAGTACAAGTAGCTACGGGATTTGCTATGACTTTTTACTATCGCCCAACGGTTACTGAGGCTTTTGCTTCCGTTCAATATATAATGACTGAAGCTAACTTTGGTTGGTTAATCCGATCAGTTCATCGATGGTCCGCAAGTATGATGGTGCTAATGATGATCCTGCACGTATTTCGTGTGTATCTCACCGGTGGCTTTAAAAAACCTCGTGAATTGACTTGGGTTACAGGTGTAGTTTTAGCTGTATTGACCGCATCTTTTGGCGTGACTGGTTATTCCTTACCCCGGGACCAAATTGGTTATTGGGCAGTCAAAATTGTAACAGGCGTACCGGAAGCTATTCCTGTAATAGGATCGCCTTTGGTAGAGTTATTGCGCGGAAGTGCTAGTGTAGGCCAATCCACCCTGACTCGTTTTTATAGTTTACACACTTTTGTATTACCTCTACTTACTGCCGTATTTATGTTAATGCACTTCCCAATGATACGTAAGCAAGGCATCTCTGGTCCTTTATAGAGAAGAAATAGTATTATAGATCATAGATATTTGTAATCAGTCATTTATCACTTCACTCAGGGTAGGAACAATAGGATTTCATTGCTATAAATATGGATTATTGAAAAGAATAAAACATGTATTTGGATCTTTTCCTTCAACCCCGCAAAATTGTATTATTTATTTGACACTAATGGTTGAAGTGAATTTTCTGAAGATAAAATGGATTATGGGAGTGTGTGGCTTGAACTATTGATTAGTCCGTGCAGATATATGCCTATCTGCCACATTTGTTTGAATTCACAACGAAATGTGTCTTTG